GTAGGGAATGGTGCGTGAGTTCATGATCAGATATCTGTATATAAATCCTATATAGACATAACCTAGTCTTTTTTTTCTAGAATCAGTCAAAGATATTGAAAAATAGATTGCTCTTGTAACTCAGAATGAACGGTTTCGGTGGAGAAGAGAAAATAAATAGCGATTTATTCCTATGGATATTCCTATGGGGCACGCAGGAGGAGGAAGAAGATTCAATCGACCCACAATATGTTGCGTGGTCCAAGGAAATTACGGATCTGCTTGCACAATTTCATTTATATCGAATCTTGCTATCAGTCTTAGTATCAGAATAGCTGATATAGTCATGATTCAATGGGTCAGGTCCACTTACTTTTTTTCTCCATTTCTCATTTTTCCGCTGGATTTGATCCTGATTGGAACAAGAGAGAAGTATGAATACTTTGGTAATTGCTACTTGGGTATCTAGAATATATATGTCCCAAGACAAAAAATCTGAATAACGAGAGTATATCCCTTAGTAACATAGTAGTCTTCCTAATGCCTAATGCGGGACATCCTATTATCATAATGAATAAACAAGTGTTCAACCCTATAACTCATTAGAACTTTGACAGGCAGTTCCCTTTTTTATACCATCTCTATCGGATGCGGAAAAATGACCATTGCAGCTTCATGGAAAAGCCCTTTATCGGATTTGAACCGATGACTTACGCCTTACCATGGCGTTACTCTACCGCTGAGTTAAAAGGGCCCGTTTAATTCCAAAATTTAGCCCACTAAGAATCTACTGGATATACCTGTACAATTATATCTTGTACAATTATATCTTGTATATATTGTATATAATATATACAATATACATATACAGATGGGGGCTCATTCAGGAACAATGAATAGTTAATTAAATACATATATAAATACATATATTAAATTAATATAATAGTAATATAACAGTCTATGTTTATTATATCTTAACGATGCGCGAATCAATGAGTGAAAATTAGAATGAATGGGTTTGACTTTTTCTGTCGGGCAAGACATCCCCTATACTCCATTATTTTGATTATGATTAGTTTGATTATGATTAGATTATATAATTAATCTTTGTTATATAAGAATTGTTATTCTTATATTATATAAGAATATATAATGAATGGTTCCTGAATGAACAATAGAGAAATTTTATTACATTAATATTATATGTATACGGAATCACGAAAGCACGAAAGGTTGTTCGTATCCTAGCATTCATTACATTATATTGACAATTCCAAAAAACTACTCATACTATGAGTATAGTATGATGGCGATCGGGTGGGCGTGCCCCTATCGTCTAGCGGTTCAGGACATCTCTCTTTCAAGGAGGCAGCGGGGATTCGACTTCCCCTGGGGGTAGTAGGGTACGACGAAAGAAAAGTTGACCATGAATTATCAATAAACCGACAATTGATTCTTCCTGGGTCGATGCCCGAGCGGTTAATGGGGACGGACTGTAAATTCGTTGGCGATATGTCTACGCTGGTTCAAATCCAGCTCGGCCCAAGAATTCACCGATCCTTGAGGATGATATAACCAATCCGTACTCCAAAAATACATGATGATATGGAGGAATAAAGAGTCAACTTGATTCTATTTGTTCCTCCATGTTCTGATGTTTCTAACAATCTGGATCTATGAATTCTTTTAAGCCAATCCGAGAAAAAAAATGTAAAACAATAAATAATGTAAGCTGTACACCTCATTTTCTTGGGATTGTAGTTCAATTGGTCAGAGCACCGCCCTGTCAAGGCGGAAGCTGCGGGTTCGAGCCCCGTCAGTCCCGCACCAACCTGGGATCCTATGAATCGATTGATTCATCTCTCCGCCTTCCGCGAAGGGGAGGAGACAAAGAGCAGTATCTAATTCCAGGTGGAAGGATCCTTATTTCACATTTATCATCGGGCAAGGTAAGCTCAATTACTAATTGAATTGGGGACAATCTCTTTATCTCGCCCAAATTGCACGCTGGATTCTCGATTTATACGTCTGAATCAAGGAAAGGAAGGAGGATACGGATACTAATAAAAGATCAATCAAAGATCCTGTCTTTCTGTTCTGGGGGTGGAGAATAGAAAATAGAACAAATAATCTTTTTTTCATTTTTCTCTGTCTTTCAAGAAGAAGAAGATTAGGTCATCACAAAAACTTAGCTTAGAACTTAATTCGTTTTCCAGTTCACTTCTACTGTTTGGATCTGTGACGGATGGAATGCTGGTCGAACCTCATTCATATGATATCATTCTATAAAGAATGAGGACGGCGGGTTATAGAAAGGAACGAAAGAGTAGAAAAATATGAGAAATTCAAAGGGATTCTTGGGTGGGGGTCAGAAATGCAATTTTTCGATTCAGTATGGATAAAAGATCTTCCTATGTTATACTATTCAATTCTCGACGATGAATTGATTTGATAGATCAGATATTGTTATTCATGATATTATAATCCGATTCAGTATCATCAGGATTTCATTAATCCCATTGAATTTCAAAATTATGGAGAAGGATTTCTCATCTCTATGGGATTAGATCCCGATTTCTTGCGAAGCAAAATAAAATTAAATTATGAGATTATGGAAGTAAATATACTCGCATTTATTGCTACTGCGCTGTTCATTCTAGTTCCTACTGCTTTTTTACTTATCATCTACGTAAAAACAGTCAGTCAAAATGATTAATTTGAATGAAACTTGAGTTAGTCTTATTTTATTAGTTTAGTTCTTTTAAAAATGATTCAATAAATGAAAGAAAGGGATTACAATTCCAAGTCTTAAATGAAATGAGCAGACTGGATTGAATCCGCGGTATATGTATCCAATAGATGAGATAGTACGGTGGGGAGAACTATATGAACCTTTCTACCGTACTATCTATTGTGTGAAGATATGGAATATGGAATTGATAGAGATCAATTTACAATCAATCTACAATACAATATGTATCTACATACATGTGGATGCAAATCCATAAATTCATTATCACATATTATAATATATATATATATAGATTCAAATAGCACTCCCATTCCATCTCTTCGCTCCACCCATCCATTCGTTTTTATTTTGATGAATCCGAAATAATCTAAGTTAATAACTTAATTGTAATTGCTCTAATTCATAGGTTTCTCTTTAATTAAGTTAATAACTTTCATAATGATAATCAGTAATCAGGATAGATTTTTGTTTGATTAAATTAAGATTTAGAACTAATTTTTTTAACTATTGCGAAAGAGTGGAGGAGTAGTATGCGCATATACAAAAGAAAGGCAAGTAATTTTTTTTAGAATTCAATTCCGAAGAAAAAGAAATAATTGTGAATTGGATGATCTGTACTAGACGATCCAAGGAGTTCTATGGTAAGTTATTCGTATCTGGAAAAGGGGTAGTAGACCTTTTTTCATGCTTGAACCCTGATGGTGAGGCGATAAAGCATAAATAAAATGCCAGGAGTCTAAGGTAAGTATATGTGGATCACCGGGCGCTCTTCTTTTCTTATGCGTAGCCTCTCCAAGGTTAGGTTGCCCACAGTATAAAGTTGTATCTACTCTAGAACGACTCCCCCTTTGAACAGTAAAGAGGGAAAGAAATCAAATAGGGATTGTTGCTCCTCATTGTAATATCCATTATGATGTTAATGTTATGGTAAGAAAGAACGGGTTCATCAAAATGAAATGGAATATTTTGGAGGAATAGAATAAATTTGATTGGAAAAAATCAATTTTCTATCATTATCAGGGGAGTTGCTTTGATTTTCAAAATACGAACGCGGGAATAATTGAGATAGCGGATCCAAAGGTTAAATTCAAATTAAAGGTAATTAATTACTAAATTTCTGTGGAATTTTGAGATGGAAGATATGTTTATTTAAACATAAAACGATCTAATTATGAAATTAAACAATTGATACAAGCTGATTACTCAACTCAATTACACTCAATTAGTAGTACCCTTAGAGTCCACTTCTTCCCCATACTACGAGTGAAAGGGAAAACGTAAAAACTACCATTAAAGCAGCCCAAGCGAGACTTACTATATCCATGTGAATCATGCCCCCTATCTCGATGAATATAAAGGAATTGTTACATTATTGATCCCTAAAATAATAATAGGGGAATTGGTGGTGCAGAGTCAAAAAAATGAGATTATGACTTAAAGCTATTGACAAACCGATCCAATGGATCCGCTTGTAACAAGTATATATTTCCTATATAGGATTGATTTGTGGTGAGGAAGAATTGAATTAAGCACAAGCGCAACAGATACACGTTACCCATTGGAAGTATCAAGGGGATGTTACTAGGGGAATGGAACATGTCGTAATAGTAAGATCTATTCTTTGTTTTGTTGCGTTTCATAGGGAAAATATATCTACATATATACCATCAATCAAGATGGATAACTGTCTCTCCCTAAGCTAAACCTTACGTATCTCTGTTTCTGTGAAACAATCGGTAGACACCCTATTACATTGCTACATTGCGGGGGTTACCACAGAAAAATTCTTTTTTACTTTCTTCTATAGGGGCCAGTTAACCATTCACTATTGAATGACTGGCTGAGCACTGAAATCCTATCGCGAGTACGGCCTGTATACAAAGTATCTTCAGCCCTCTCCACAACCCCTAGGATTCCCCCGTGGCGAATCCAAGCGAGATCTAATTCACGACTGAATCAGGAGACCCTACAGTGGGCATTGGTAGGGTACTGGTAGGGTATGGTAATTAGGAAAGATTGATAGTTATAGTCTTTCCTATAAGTCAACCCCCCCTGGATCCTCGGAGCAAAGATTTACAGCCCTTCTTTCATAGAACCCGCGTATTTTGAAGCTGATTCTGAAGATAAATAAAGTATCAACAGTTCTTTTCGTCCACCGGGCAAGAATCAGGCCAGTTATATCAGCGAAGCAGGATTCCGAGCCATTTGTTGTGTTGATCAGGCGACACCCGGATTTGAACTGGGGAGAAAGGATTTGCAGTCCCCCGCC